ATAAAAAATATATCTTAATGGTAAAAAAATAAAGAATGTATATAAATAAATACACGAATATGTCGTATCCAGATATGTATAGTAGTGAGGGAGCATGGGACAAAAAATAAATCCACTTGGTTTCAGACTTGGTACAACCCAAAGTCATCATTCCGTTTGGTTTACACAAGCAAAAAACTATTCTGAGGGTTTACAGGAAGATAAAAAAATACGAGATTTTATCAAAAATTATGTACAAAAAAATCTGAGACTAGCTTCTGGTGTCGAGGGAATTGCACATATAGAGATTCAAAAAAGAATCGATCTGATTCAAATCATAATCTATATGGGATTCCCGAAGTTATTAATAGAAGGTAAATCACGCAGACTCGAAGAATTACAGATGAATGTACAAAAAGAATTAAATTGTGTAAACCGTAAACTTAACATTTCTATTACAAGAATTGCAAAACCTTATGGAAACCCTACCATTCTTGCAGAATTTATAGCTGGACAATTAAAAAATAGAGTTTCATTTCGTAAGGCGATGAAAAAAGCTATTGAATTGACTGAACAGGCAGATACAAAAGGAATTCAAATACAAATTGCAGGTCGTATTGACGGAAAAGAAATTGCACGTGTTGAATGGATTCGAGAAGGTAGGGTTCCCCTACAAACAATTCGAGCAAAAATTGATTATTGTTCCTATCCAGTTCGAACTATCTATGGGGTATTAGGGATCAAAATTTGGATATTTGTAGACAAAGCACAATAAACCTTCATTTTCGTTTCTGTTCTATCTAATGATTGAAGAAAAAACTATTTCATTCTTTATCTAATCAAGTCAAACAAAAAATAAAACTTCGACAATTCTATAGGGTTGAATAAAAAGTAGATTAATAATTTGATATAATTGCTATGCTTAGTGTGTGACTCGTTAATTTTTTGAAGGTTATAAAAAAAAAAGACTGATTCATAGTATCAACTAAGAACTATCGAACTAATAACCAACCCATCGCTTCGCATTATCTGGATCAAAAGAAACAATTACGATAGGATCTATTGGTCATATCATTGTAGCAACTGAACTCTTTTTTGCATAATACAGAAAACCAAATTGGATTATGAGTTTGAATTGTAAAGCGCAATTTACTAAGGATATGGATAAGTGGAATGGTGAGAGAAAGAGAGAGAAAATAGCAATGATATATGATTCCAATCTAATATGTAAGGTCTCTAAATAATCGCAGAAAAAACAATGTATCTAATAAAGCATCAATATTGAGATTCATCCCTAATTTGTTGATAGAACAACAAAAAGAGCTTCGAGCCAAGAAAGATTAAGAGGATTGACTCAAGAACAAAATCCACGAAAAGCTCCATTGTCAAATTCAGACCTAACCATTAATAGAGAAGCGATGGGAACGATGGAACCCATGAATGCAGAAGATTCTCTTGAACATGAATCCTAATGATTCATTGGGTGGGATGGCGGAACGAACCAGGAACCTTTTCATTGATTCTAAAAAGTCATAGGCTAACCCAACAACTGAACTAGATATTGAAAGAGTAAATATTCGCCCGCGAAAATTTGATTTTATTGGATTGTTCAATTTTACGCGATCCGATATGATTAAAAAAAAACGGAAAGTCAAAATTCGTTAAAAAAAAGCTGATCCATAAAAATACGAAGTATCTATAACTAGAAATATAAATATATATATTTAGTTTATTTAGTTATATATCAAAAAAAGTCTAGAAGAATTTGAAATAAACTAGATAAAATTTGAAAGAATCCAGGGATTCAATGTATTATTCATTACTTACATATATGGATATATTAATTAACGATTTATCACTCTTTTCTTTTGATTCGCGAGGAGCTGGATGAGATGAAACTCTCATGTCCAGTTCTGGAGTAGAGATGGAATTGCGAAACAACCATCAACTATAACCCCAAAAGAACCAGATTTCGTAAACAACATCGAGGAAGACTGAAGGGAATATCTTATAGAGGTAATAGTGTTTGTTTCGGTAGATACGCTCTTCAGGCACTTGAACCTACTTGGATCACATCTAGACAAATAGAAGCGGGGAGACGAGCAATGACCCGAAATGTACGTCGTGGTGGAAAAATATGGGTCCGTATATTTCCAGATAAACCAGTTACAGTAAGACCCGCAGAAACACGTATGGGGTCAGGTAAAGGATCCCCCGAATATTGGGTAGCTGTCGTTAAACCGGGTAGGATACTTTATGAAATAGGGGGAGTAGCAGAAAATGTAGCCAGAAAAGCTATTCAAATAGCAGCATCCAAAATGCCTATACAAACTCAATTTATTCTTTCAGAATAGAAATGTAAAATGAAAGGCAAGAAGTCTTTCCTTTGGACTAACAAAAAACAATTGCAGGTTTCTTTTTTGGACAAAGAATATTTCTTTTTTTTTTTCTGCGCCCCTTTTGCATTTTAAAAATAGATTAAAAAATGATATGATCCAACCCCAGACCCTTTTGAATGTAGCGGACAACAGCGGGGCGCGAAAATTGATGTGTATTCGAATCATAGGAGCTAGTAATCGCCGATATGCTCATATTGGTGACATTATTGTTGCTGTGATCAAAGAAGCAGTACCAAATATGCCTTTAGAAAGATCCGAAGTGATCAGAGCTGTAATTGTACGTACTTGTAAAGAACTGAAACGCGATAACGGTATGATAATACGATATGATGACAATGCTGCAGTTGTCATTGATCAAGAAGGAAATCCTAAAGGAACGAGAATTTTTGGTGCGATTGCACGAGAATTGAGACAGTTAAATTTTACTAAAATAGTTTCATTAGCCCCCGAGGTATTATAAAACGAAATTGCGATTATAGTTAGAGTCAAATTTACTTGAATGAAATCGATTAATTATTAGTAGATTATGTCTCACGTATATACCTTTAATAATTTAAAAAGAGCATGTTTATTATATCCAAATTTTGAGAAACCACCAATTTTAGTTCATCATGGGTAGAGACACTATTGCTGAGATAATAACTTCTATACGAAATGCTGACATGAATAGAAAAGGAACAGTTCGAATAGCATCGACTAACATCACGGAAAACATTGTTAAAATACTTTTACGAGAAGGTTTTATCCAAAATGTGAGAAAACATCGGGAAAACCAACAATACTTTTTGGTTTTAACCCTGCAACATAGAAGAAATAGTAAAGGACCATATGGAACTGTTTTAAATTTAAAAAGGATAAGTCGACCCGGTCTACGAATATATTCTAACTACCAACGCATTCCTAAAATTTTAGGTGGGATGGGAATTGTAATCCTTTCTACTTCTCAAGGTATAATGACAGACCGAGAGGCTCGATTAGAAAGAATCGGCGGAGAAATTTTGTGTTATATATGGTAATCCTTCTAATATCCGAATTAGATTCGAAACTTCTTATTTTGGAAAAAAAAAAGCGAAAGGACGGGTTGTCTAATATCACTCTTCCTCCATTAGTTGATACACCAAGGAGGTTTTACCTCAAATGAAAGAACAAAAGTGGGTTCATGAAGGTTTAATTACTGAATCACTTCCCAATGGTATGTTCCGGGTCCGTTTAGATAATGACGACCTAATTCTAGGTTATGTTTCAGGAAGAATCCGGCGTAGTTTTATACGGATCCTACCAGGAGATAGAGTCAAAATTGAAGTAAGTCGTTATGATTCAACTAGAGGACGCATAATTTATAGAATTCGCAATAAGGATTCGAAGGATTCGATCGATTAGATGGTTTTTTATTTTACCCTTCAACATTATTTTCAGGAGGATACAATTCCAGATTCCACATTTCAGGAAACTTAGTTTCTTCCAAGAATCAATTCATAATTAAGGTAAGGAATGAAAAATATGAAAATAAGAGCCTCTGTTCGTAAAATTTGTGAAAACTGTCGACTGATCCGCAGACGCGGCCGAATTATAGTAATTTGTTCCAACCCGAGACATAAGCAAAGACAAGGCTAATCTTTGGAAAAGAACTCTCTAAAGAACCCTAAGGACAAATAAAAATAAAGGATTCGTTTTGACATGAAATGGATATATCCATATACCTCGGACTCATATTTATGAGATGATAAAATATGGCAAAACCTATACCAAAAATTGGTTCACGCAAAACCGGGCGTCTTAGCTCACGTAAAAGTGGACGCAGAATTCCAAAAGGAGTTATTCATGTTCAAGCAAGTTTCAACAATACCATTGTGACTGTTACAGATGTAAGGGGTCGGGTAGTTTCTTGGTCCTCGGCCGGTACTTGTGGATTCAGGGGTACAAGAAGAGGAACACCGTTTGCTGCTCAAACCGCAGCAGGAAATGCTATGCGTACAGCAGTGGATCAAGGTATGCAACGAGCAGAAGTTATGATAAAAGGTCCCGGTCTTGGAAGAGATGCAGCATTACGAGCTATTCGTAGAAGCGGTATACTATTAAGTTTCGTACGAGATGTAACCCCGATGCCACATAATGGCTGTAGACCTCCGAAAAAAAGGCGTGTGTAGAACTAAACACGGAAGATATTTCAAGAGAAATAAATGATTCAATGATCTGATCAAATAATATTACTATGGTTCGAGAGAAAGTCACAGTATCTACTCGGACACTACAATGGAAGTGTGTTGAATCAAGAGCAGATAGTAAGCGTCTTTATTATGGACGTTTTATTCTGTCTCCGCTTAGTAAGGGCCAAGCCGATACAATAGGTATTGCAATGCGAAGAGCTTTGCTTGGCGAAATAGAAGGAACATGTATCACACGTGCAAAATCTGAGAAAATACCACACGAATACTCTACCCTAATAGGGATTCAAGAAGCAGTACATGAAATTTTAATGAATTTGAAAGAAGTTGTATTGAGAAGTAATCTATATGGAATTCGCAACGCGTCTATTTGTGTCCGGGGTCCTGGATCTGTAACTGCTCAAGACATCATCTTACCACCTTCTGTGGAAATTGTTGATAATACACAGCATATAGT